TACATAGTCTCATAACCAATCATTCATGATTGGCCAAATCATTGATGCAAATAATATCCAAATACCAAATTTGCCTCCTCCGCAAAGGAAAAGAAGCTCTTGGGAAGATCAAAGAAAGAACCCGTTCTTCCTCCGTAAAGAATTCTTCCAATAATTCTGAATTTAACCTTTTCAAAAAAGCGCGTACAGTACTTTTGTGTTTACGAGCCAAAGTTTTAAGACAAGAAAGTCGAAGTATATATTTTACTCGATACAAACTCTTTTTTTTTGAGGATCCACTGTAATAATGAGAAAGATTTCTGCATATACGCAAAAATCGATCGATAATATCAAAATCTGACGAATCCGCCCAGGTCGGCTTACTAATGGGATGCCCTAATACGTTACAAAATTTCGCTTTAGCCAATGATACAAGCAGTTTCATAATTGGAACTAGTGTATCGAGTTTCTTCATACCATTATCCATTAGAAATGCATTTTCTAGCATTTGACTCCGTACCACTGAAGGATTTAGTCGCACACTTGAAATATAGCCCAAAAAGGCAAGAGAACGCTTGGATAATTGGTTTATATAGATCCTCTCTGGTTGTGACCACACATAAAAATAACATTGCCATAAATGGACAAGGTAATATTTCCACTTATTCATCAGAAGAGGCGTATCTTTTGAAACCAGAATTGCTTTTCCTTGATATCTAACATAATGTATAAAAGGATGCTTGAAGACCCGTAGGATAGCCCGAAAATAATTAGCAAATACTTTTACAAGATGTTCTATTTTTCCATAAAAATATATTCGCTCAAAAAAAAACCTATAAGATGTTAATCGTAAATGAGAAGATTGGTTACGTAGAAAAAGTAAAATAGATTCGTATTCACATACATGAGAATTATATAGGAACAAGAATAATCTTCGATTTCCTTTTGAAAAAAAAGAAATCAATTTATTTGGAGTAATAAGACTATTCCAATTACAATACTCGTGAAGAAAAAACCGTAATAAATGCAAAGAAGAGGCATCTTTCACCCAATAGCGAATAATTTGAACCAAAATTTCCAGATGGAGGGGGTATGGTATTAATACATCTGACACATAATGAAAATGTGGGAATTTATCCTCTAAAAAAGGAAATATTGAATGAATTGATCGTAAATTATAAGATTTTGTGATTTCTGCTTCTTCTAAGGAAGATACTAATCGTAAGGAAAATGGAATTTCCACAATGAGTGCAAACCCTTCTGATAGAATTTGAGAATACAAATTTTTGTTGTACCCCAAAAATGGATTTTGGTTATAATAATTAGTGGAAATAATCAAATGATTCTGTTGATACATTCGAGTAATTAAACGTTTTACAATTAGTAAACTGGATTTCTTGTCATAACCCACATTTTCCAACAAAATGGATCCATTTAAAAAATGATCATGAGCAAATGCATAAATATACTCCCGAAAGAGAAGTGGGTATAGGAAGTTGTGTTGCCGAGATTTATCAAGTTCTAAATATCCTTGAAATTCTTCCATTTGAAATTAGATTTGAACCAGGGATAGTATAACGAATTTATTGGGTTATCAAATGATACATAGTGCGATACAGTCAAAACAAGGTATTAAAGAATAAGAATATATACCTCGTAAACAGGTAAAACTCATCAACGAACTCTCTATCCGCTCTTTTCTTTTTCCTTCTAATTGGTTTATGTTTATTTTAGGATAACAAGATGGTTAGAAATCCTTTATTTTTTCAACGCAATCGCTCTTTTGATTTTGGAAAAAAAAAAAGATCTTTATCAATATACTGCTTCTTCTACACATTCATCTCTACCCCTAATGTAGAATAACTAATAGTTAGGACTAATAAAAAAATCGATAATCCGCTCATGAGAAAAGTCCTTCCCGCATCAAGCACTAATATCTTTTTAACGTATAATTAGATCGGGTAATCATTCAAATTAAGAACATAAGCTCGTTGCTTTTTATTTCTCTATAATTGGAGCCCTAGAGCTCTATCCATTTATTCATTCGACCCGACTTGAAATTGATTTTGTTCCACATCAAGAATTCAAACAAGCTTTTGAACCCATCGGGTAAAAATATTCCCCATTGATACGACATGCTGTTTTTTCCATTCATTCCTTTCAGGATCAGTCGTGGTCTTACAAACTCTACCGATAGTATGGACGAATCTGTTACTTCATACAAATGTGTAAAAGATGCTAGCCGCACTTAAAAGCCGAGTACTCTACCATTGAGTTAGCAACCCGAAAAAAAAAAATAATGAGTATGTGTAGATACAATCAGAATCAAAAACGAAATGGAATTGCACGACGTAATCAAATAAAATATCAAATGGAATCAAATCAAAAAAAATATAAAAATTTCGAATTGATTATGAACATAAATAGTAACAGATCAGATGAAAATACAATGATTTCACAATGATTTCTCAGATAAAAAGATAGAGAAAATCAAAAATGGATATATCGTCTCTTGTATCTTATGTTATCCCTTCTTAGATTATCTATTTTTTTTTTGAATCCAAATTTTTATATCACACAAAAGTAACTTCTTGTATAACAGAAAATCCAATGAGCCCATCATGTGAATTGAATGAAGTAAAATAAAAAAAAAAACCAAGTCTATGAAGCGGAGATAACTAGATCTATTTATCCACAATCGGATTATATTTGTTTGATCCACTGTTGTCAATATGAATGTGAATAGTGAAAAACGAATACAATGGAGAACACAAAAGAATAAAAAAAAAAAAAAATAGAAATAACAATTTCAATTGAATATATTTCTTTTTTTATTTCTATTTCATTAGTCAATTGAAATATCTATTTATTAATATTTCATCTATAAATTATATATTTCTATTAATTTAAATAAATAGAAATAAGAAAATATATATAAAATATATAATAATTAAAAAAAGAGAAAAGAAATAAAAAAATAAAAAACTACGGAGTTGTGTTGGATTGGCACGATAGAGATACTGAACATAAATAGAAAAAAAAGTGTAGGCGAAAGAATAGAATAAATTAAGGTAAGGAAGAAGTAAAGTAGAAAAAAATCTCGGGTTTATTCATTCAATCAATAAATAAATATAAGTAGAATAAACAAGCGTAATCCCTTGTGTTTTTTTATTTGTTCATAGATTTCCAACAAAAACCAACCCATTGATGGTAATGTCCAAATTTTCTATTTCTAGTATAAAACCAATTATTTCATTTATTCACTTGATTGATCTTTAATAAATAAGTGTAGTAGAACAAGAGAGGGGGGAAATAATAGAGAAAAGGTTATCCAAAGCTATAGACAAGTCATCCACACCCTCTTTTTTTTTATTTCATTAATTGAATTTTTCGGTTATTGATTCAGGTCAAATTCCGTAAAAACCGCAGCCCTCTTTGAAATATCATGAACAGTTCCTGTAGGTTGAGCACCTTTTTCAAGAAAATATAGAATTGCAGGAACATTTAAATAGGTTTGATTCTTTATCGGATCATAAAAACCCACTTTACGAAGATCTCTTCCCTCTCTTCGGGATCGAACATCAATTGCAACGATTCGATAAACGGCTCATTGGGATAGATGTAGATTAACAATACCCCCCCCCAGAACCGTATAAGAAGTTTTCTCCTCGTACGGCTCGAGAAAATTGGAAGTTATGTATATGTATAGAATTCTAATTAATGTAAAATAGATCCATAGATTATCAAATAAATTAGACTATGATTTCATTTTTTATTATTCTTTTCCGAAAAAGAATAATAAAAAAAAATTCTTATTTGTATCCTCATAACTCAAGTTGGGTAACTCTCACTCAAAGGAAAACCTTTAAGCATTTCATTTATTGAGCCGTCTATAACCCCCTTTTTGCCTGTCTCCTTTAGAATCTATTCTATTCTTCATTCTGATCTAGTTTAGTTATTGAGACAATTAACAAGTTTAGTTATTAAAACAATTTAAAAAGGTATTTCCTTGTTCCGGGATCCTTTATCTTTGCTTTGAATCATTGGGTTTAGACATTACTTCGGTGATCTTTAATCCTTTCAAAATGGCAGCAACATACCATTTTTTGTGATTTCTTTTTATCAAAGAACCATATGAATGATTGATTCTCGCGTGATACACTTTTGATCAAAAGAGTTTTCCTAATTCCAACAAATTGGATGTTTGAATTTGAAACTTGCTTGAATTGGATCCTTTCGATTTCTATATCGAAAATATACTTACGAAGTTGTTTCAACTTATTGATTGACACTAACCCTAGATCTCCGCCCCTGATAAATGAATTAATACTTTCTACTCGAGCTCCATCATGTAATATTTACATTAAAACTTCCCCAAAATCAAATGAGGGTTATAGTGGAACAGAACAAACGATGTCGAGCCAAGAGCATCTTCATTCCTATATATAAAAGAAAATGGTGGATGTAAGATAAGAATCCACAGTTGATCATGTCCTTCAAGTCGCACGTTGCTTTCTACCACATCGTTTTAAACGAAGTTTTACCATAACCTCTAGTTTCTTGGAACTGGTATGTAATTGATTCAATTATGGAATCATGAATAGTCATTGGTTTAGTTGGTACATAGTTATCTATACTGTTATGAATGGGTAGTTTCTGAAAAAGTATCAGCAAGAATTCCATTTTTTTTTTAACCCATATTTTCTTTTAGATATTGGATTTTCTTTTAGTATATTGGATGAATACAATTTTTTGTATGAATGAAATATTTATTTAATATGAAATGGAATATATATATTATTATTTTTGAATTTCCATTTCTATAAATTTCGAAAAAATGACGAATAAATAAGAAATACGTTCTTTTTGAATCCGCATTTTCAAGTTTCTTGATAGGATGGATTCGCCAGTTTAACACTTCTTCAAGTACCAAGGATTCATAGGAAATCATTAAAAATAATTGATTGAAAGTTTTCTACCTCGATATTATTATTTGACTAAAGTTTTCCAATAAGGGAAGGGACATTTTATTATCTTTTATTATCATAAAAAAAAACCTATTCGAATTAACCCATCAATGATTTAAAACAAATAGATAGATCAAAAACAAATCCCATTTTTTTTGACTCTAAATTATTTTAGCCTAAACCGGTCTTAAGAGACTTAATCCCATTGATTCAATTCAATTAGTACCAAAAACGCAAGCCCTTCCTATTTAGAATTCCACATAAATCCACAGAAATAAAATAATCAAGTTGCACACACCATTTAAGGGATAGAGAATAAGAGAGGCTTTCCCATTTCGATTTTTCATTTCAATGACATCATGTAAAATATATGAGACGTAAGGTTTTTTTATGAATAACTAATTTCAAATATGAATATGAAAGATATGGACATACGATGAAAAGCCCGTCCTACTTTTTTTTCATTAAAAAACTCTTTTTTTTTTATCTATGTTCCCATCTTTTACCTAGATAAAAAATGGATTCAATTCCATCTACGTCTTATGTATGGTATTTAAACTCGATTAAATTTGTGAAAAAAATATGATTTAGAGACGAATCAAAAATAAGAAAAATAATGATAAGAAAGAAGAATCACAATACTATTTCTATCTAATATTAGACTCTTAAACAGAAGGTTGTTCAAAAAAGGCAATCTTTTTTTGTTTTGATATGATAATTTGGATATGATTATATCATATATAATATCATAATACTATGATATATATAATACGCATACTCTGGGACGGAAGGATTCGAACCTCCGAATAGCGGGACCAAAACCCGTTGCCTTACCACTTGGCCACGCCCCATTTCTATTCAAGACTAATAAACACTAATATTGTTATTGGTTGTTCGTCAATTCCAGTCCAAATATTTATAGAATAAATTAGATTGTTGCTAGGATTTTGATACGTGTAGATATCGAATGAAACTGAATTTATTGATCATTAGATATAATTCAATTAAGATATTGTATGAAAGTAGGATTTCTTCTATATCTATTTTGATTTGAGAATGGAAGGATTTTTGATTGGCTGAGTTCAAATCAAAGAAAAGAAAGGTTTTTTGACCTACCTTATGTTATTAATTTTTACCTTATCCCTTATATCAATAATAAGATATTAATAACTCAATCAACTCAAAAAAAAATTATCTTCAAGAACAAAATGTTTGTTATGCTTAATATTTTAAGTTTAATCTGTATCTGTCTTAATTCTGTCCTTTATTCAAGTAGCTTTTTCTTAGCCAAATTACCCGAGGCCTACGCTTTTTTGAATCCAATAGTAGATATTATGCCAGTAATACCTGTGTTCTTTTTTTTATTAGCTTTTGTGTGGCAAGCTGCTGTAAGTTTTCGATGAGATTTTTCATACTGTCCTAGAAAAATTCATGATTTACTCGAAAAAAAAAATTCTAACAATTTCTAATATAAGATCAGATAAGTCTTACATACAGTCTGAACCGTTAAGTGAAATATGGAAATTCTTGTATAGCTGTGCTAAATCTAGATCACTCTCATTTTCTTGTTATAACTTTTTTTCCATTGAACGACCCTATTAGAGTCCCCCACAATATCTAATTGTTGGTATAAAAGAAAATTTTCATTAATAAACAACCCAACTCTGACTTTCTGAAAATTTTTTTTTTCTAGAAATCACTTCATTTCTTGGTGTCAAAAAATAGGGTATGCAGTATAAAAATAGAGAATCTATTCTCTTTTTTTTTTTTGAAAAAAAAAATGCTATTGGAGATTGTGTAATGCTTACTCTAAAACTATTTGTTTATACAGTAGTGATATTCTTTGTTTCTCTCTTCATTTTCGGATTCCTATCTAATGACCCGGGACGTAATCCTGGACGTGAAGAATAAAAAATCAGATTTTTGTTTTCCTTGCTTGATTTGAAAATTTTTATCTATTCCACATCTTTCTTTAACTATATAAAAAAAAATACCAAGTCATCGACAGAAACGGAAAGAGAGGGATTCGAACCCTCGGTACGAAAAACGCGTACAACGGATTAGCAATCCGACGCTTTAATCCACTCAGCCATCTCTCCCCCAATTGAAAAATGAAAAAGAATAATTACTATGATACATTAAGTAAGGCTTGAAAAAAGCCCTTCTTTATCTCTCTTTATTATTTTTTTGATTATATCTTTATTATTTTATTTATTATATAGATAGCTATAGAAAGCTATCTATAGATAATATATATCTAAAAACTTTTATCAGAAATTCCATTTAGATAAAGTTTTAGATAAAGTAAGGGCTCAAAAGAGATATCTCCAATCCAATAAATGTTAATAAAAAAAAATTTGAATAAAATAAAAATGAAAATATATATATTAATAAATAAATAAAATCAATAAAAGTACCTTGTTTATTTCGTCCGAAAAGTCCCTTTTTATTTCCACGGCCTGGCCTGGTCAGTACCTAGCCGGGCTTTTTTTGTTCCAATGAATCATAGAAAAAATGATTTATTTTATTTGAAAACTCAAAATTCTTTTGAAATAAAATAAAAAAAATCGAAACAACAATCATATCATAAGAAGGATTATTTCGATTCCTATGATACAGAATCAAATGATATAGAATCAAAGTGCCATTTCTTATTATTTATTATTATTCTTTCTTTTTTTATTTACTTTTCACTTTTAATTAGTGAAATGAGTCCTCGTTTACTAATCTCATTAGTCTTCCTGATAAAAATATGTCAACGCTCTCATTTTAATGATTTTTTGTTCTGATCCTATTTTTTTATTACTTATTAGACCTATTTTTGTGTTCGACAAAAGGTCGATTTATATGCAATAATAGCATTGTAGCGGGTATAGTTTAGTGGTAAAAGGGTGATTCGTTCTATTAACCCTTTAATAGTTAAAGGGTCTTTCGTTTGATTTATATTTCGATCAAAAACTTTATTTCTTAAAAGGATTTCATCCTTTTCCTATCGATGAAAAATTCGAGGAAAAATAAAAATTCTCGTGATTTGTATCCAAGAGTCCGTTATAAATTGATAAAATTGGATCATGAAATTACGAAACATAATTTTTGAATTGGATCAATACTTCCAATTGAACGAGTAAGGAATCCATGGATAAAGGTAGAAAGAACGGTCTATTTCTAATCGTAACTAAATCTTCAATTTGAGATTTGTATAAGGGAGATTGAAGCAAAACAAAATAGCTATTAAACAATGTCTTTGGTTTACTAGAGACATCGACAGATTCTATTGTTTTAGCTCGTTGGAAACAAAAAAGACTTTTCCTAAGGATTATTTCAAATAGAAATAGGGAACGAAGTAACTAGAAAAGATTGTTAGAATCCTCTTTTCTTCTATAGGGATCATCTATAAAGCAGGTCCTTTTGAATGCATTCAGACAGAAAGGCTGACATAGATGTTATGGGTAGAATTTGTTTTTTTTTTTTTCGTTTACATCTTTTTTTTCCATCTTCCATAAAGGAGCCGAATGAAATCAAAGTTTCACGTTCGGTTTTGAATTAGAGACGTTCAAAATGATGAATCAACGTCGACTATAACCCCTAGCCTTCCAAGCTAACGATGCGGGTTCGATTCCCGCTACCCGCTTATCTTATCTATTTTATCTTATATATTTTTTATTCAAATGATATCGTAATTTTATAGATTTCTTATTTTTTGATTACTCTATTTCGAAATTCATAATAGACAAATATTTTGGAATTGATTCATTTGAAATTCGAATATTTCAATTCCATTTTATAATAGAAAAATGATTCTATATTATTTTATAAAATAAGATAATTGAATTAATATAGAATAAAATGAATCTAGAATTACTATAAATCATAATAATATACATAAATCAATAAATCATAATAAGATAAATTTTACAATTCAATTGTAAATTAAATTAATGTAATGCATCATTGAATTGAATAAGCAATTTCCGGAATTCGTGCACATCTTTTTTTTTACGAACAAAAGATGTGAAAATAAGAAAAAAAAATAGGAGTGAAATTAACTGTGACACGTTCATTAAGAAAAAATCCTTTTGTAGCAAAGTTTTTATTAAAAAAAATAAATAAACTTAACACAAAGGAAGAAAAAGAAATAATAATAACTTGGTCACGAGCATCTACCATTATACCCATAATGATTGGTCATACTCTTGCTATTCATAATGGAAAGGAACATTTGCCTATTTATATAACAGATCGTATGGTAGGGCATAAATTGGGAGAATTTGTGCCAACTCTAAATTTTCGGGGACATGCGAAAAATGATAATAGATCTCGTCGTTAATAATTTGAATTATGAAAATCCGCAGCAAATAAAATGAATAGAGATAGAATATAGATGCTTATCATTCAATAGTGAGAGGTAAACCACCTTATGATAAAGAAAACAAAAAAGAATGGATATACAGAAGTATACGCTTTAGGTCAACATATATGTATGTCCGCTCACAAAGCACGAAGAGTAATTGATCAAATTCGTGGACGTTCTTACGAAGAAACACTTATGATACTCGAACTCATGCCTTATCGAGCATGTTATCCCATTTTAAAATTGGTTTATTCTGCAGCAGCAAATGCTAGTCACAATATGGGTCTCAACGAAACGAATTTAGTCATTAGTAAAGCTGAAGTCAACAAAAGTATTACTGTAAAAAAATTAAAACCTCGAGCTCGAGGTCGAAGTTATCCGATAAAAAGACATACTTGTTATATAACTATTGTATTGAAAGATATCTCTTTAAATGAAGAAGAGTGTAAAAGATCCGAATACTCTATATTATGCTTAAAACAACCTAGATGTATAAATAAATACACGGATATGGCGTGTTATAATATGTATAATAATGGGGGAGTATGGGACAAAAAATAAATCCACTCGGTTTTCGACTTGGTGCAACCCAAGGACATCATTCTATTTGGTTTGCACAACCAAAAAACTATTCGGAAGGTCTACAAGAAGATCAAAAAATACGAGATTGTATCAAGAATTATGTAAAAAAAAATATAAGAATATTCTCTGGTGTTGAAGGAATTTCACGTATAGAGATTCAAAAAAGAATTGATCTCATTCAAGTAATAATCTATATGGGATTCCCAAAGTTATTAATAGAGAGCGGGTCTCGAAGAATCGAAGAATTACAAATGAATGTACAAAAAGAGTTAAATTTTGTGAACCGAAAACTAAACATTGCTATTACAAGACTTGAAAACCCTTACGGAAACCCTACTATTCTTGCAGAATTTATAGCCGGACAGTTAAAAAATAGAGTTTCATTTCGAAAAGCAATCAAAAAAGCTATTGAATTAACTGAACAGGCAGGTACAAAGGGAATTCAAGTGCAAATTGCAGGGCGTATAGATGGAAAAGAAATTGCACGTGTTGAATGGATCCGAGAAGGTAGGGTTCCTCTACAAACCATTCGGGCTAAAATTGATTATTGTTCCTATACAGTTGGAACTATCTATGGGATATTAGGCATAAAAATTTGGATATTTGTAGACGAGGAATAATAAGCCTTTCCTCAATTTGTCTTTATGTTTTATTCAATGATAGAACACAAAACTACAAAATCTTTCATTCTTTTTCTTTGAAATTGTAAATAAGGAATTCTATAGGGTTGAATAAAAATTCAATTAATCATTTGATATAATTGCTATGCTTAGTGTGCGACTCGTTAGTTTTTGTGTTAGGATAAAAATGGACTGGACCATAACATAATATGAACTAATAATAAAAAAAATATAACCAACTCATCGCTTCGCATTATCTGGATCGAAAAAAGCAACCAGTCAAGATATGTTATATTGGTCATGTCATATCATTGGAGCAACTGAAATCTTTTTTGCATAAACAAAAACACCAATTTGATTATCAGTTGTGAAGCAATAAAAGTATGCGGATAAATGGAAGGTTGAAAGAAAGAGAGAAAAAGAATATCAATGATATAAGATTCCAATATGGAATATGTAAGGTCTCTAAGTCATCTCATAAAAGGTCGTGTAAGAAAGCAGCAATACTCATTGATTCATAATTAGATGAATCCGTTAATAGAACAAAAAAACCAAGAGCCCTGAGCCAATAAAGACTGAGAAGATTGACTCAAAAACAAATTTCATTCATTATGGGCTCCATTGTAGAATTAAGACCTAACCATTAATCAAGAAACGATGGGGACGAGGGAACCCATGAATACATAATATTCTGTTGAAAAAAAAAACATATTAATGATTCATTGGGTAGGATGGCGGAATCCAACCAAGACCAATACATTAATTCGAAAAGGTAATTTCCTGGGCTAACCTTAGAATGGAAATACATATAAAGTAAATATTCGCCCGCGAACTTTTTTTTTATTGGCAATGTGGTTTTATTATTTTTATTTGAATATTTATTCAAAAAGAATTATCTATAATTATATAATAAAAAAATGATTCTATAATATATAAATATGTAAATCATGTATAAATAGAATACATATTTCGTTTTATCTCAAAAGAAGAGAGAAAAATGGATAATAGATTAAATGAAATCTGAAAGAATACCCTAATTCAGTCTATTATTGACAAAATATATGTATATTCTTTTGGAATCATTTCATTCGCGAGGAGCTGGATGAGAGGAAACTCTCATGTCCGGTTCTGTAGTAGAGATGGAATTGAGAAACAACCATCCACTATAACCCCAAAAAAACCAGATTTCGTAAACACCATAGAGGAAGAATGAAAGGAATTTCTTATCGAGGTAATCATATTTGTTTCGGTAGATATGCTCTTCAGGCACTTGAACCCGCTTGGATCACATCTAGACAAATAGAAGCAGGACGAAGAGCAATGACACGAAATGCACGCCGCGGAGGAAAAATATGGGTACGTATATTTCCAGACAAACCAGTTACAGTAAGACCTACGGAAACACGTATGGGTTCGGGGAAAGGATCTCCCGAATATTGGGTAACTGTCGTTAAACCAGGTAGAATACTTTATGAAATGGGCGGAGTAGCAGAAAATATAGCCAGAAAAGCGATTTCAATAGCGGCGTCCAAAATGCCTATACGAACCCAATTCATTATTTCGGGATAGGAATGTATAATCAAAGGAAAGTGGTCTTTGGTATGAAAAAAAATTGCCATTTCAGATTTCTTTTTTTTGTTTGATTTGAACAAACAATATTTCTTTTTTTTTTTAGCCCTTTACATTGAAAGAACAGATTCACAAAAATAATATGATTCAACCTCAAAGCCATTTGAATGTAGCGGATAACAGTGGGGCCCGAAAATTGATGTGTATTCGAATCATAGGAGCGAGTAATCGACGATATGCTCATATTGGTGATGTTATTATTGCTGTAATCAAAGAAGCAGTCCCAAATACACCTCTAGAAAGATCAGAAGTGATTCGAGCTGTAATTGTACGTACTTGTAAAGAACTCAAACGTGAAAACGGTATGATAATACGCTATGATGACAATGCTGCGGTTGTTATTGATCAAGAAGGAAATCCAAAAGGAACTCGAATTTTTGGTGCGATCCCCCGAGAATTGCGACAGTTAAATTTCACTAAAATTATTTCATTAGCACCTGAAGTGTTATAAGATGAGACTAAAATATAGTTAGAATTATTGAATGAAATTAATTAATAGATTGTGTCTCACGTATATACTTTTCCCATTTTTTTTTATTTCATAAATAAAGAGCATGTTGATTATATCAAAATTCGAAAGAAACACTCATTTTCGTTTATCATGGGTAAAGATACTATTGCTAACATAATAACCTCTATACGCAATGCTGACATGAATAGAAAAGAAATGGTTCGAATACCATCTACTAACATCACTGAAAACATTGTGAAAATACTTTTACGAGAAGGTTTTATTGAAAACGTAAGGAAACATCTTAAAAACAACAAAAATTTTTTGGTTTTAACCCTACGACATAAAAGGAATAGGAAAGGACCAGTTAAAACTTTTTTAAATTTAAAACAGATCAGTAGACCTGGTCTACGAATCTATTCTAACTATCAAAAAATTCCTAGAATTTTAGGGGGGATGGGGGTTGTAATTCTTTCCACTTCTAGAGGTATAATGACAGACCGAGAGGCTCGACTAGAAAGAATCGGCGGAGAAATTTTGTGTTGTATATGGTAATCTTTATAATATGCGAATTATATACAAAACTTCCCCATTTGTTTTTTCTAAAAAAAAAAGAGAGGGTTTCTAATATCATATAACTCTTCCTTCATTAGTTGATATTTCAAGAGTTTTCACCCAAACTGAAAGAACAAAAAAAACTAAAGTGATGAAGGTTTCATTACTGAACCCCTATCCCAAGAATATGTTCCGGATTCGTTTAGATAATGGAGATAGAATTCCGGATTTTTTTTTAGAACCGATTCAACATAGTAGTATACGTATACTACCGCGGGATAGCGTTAAAATAAAAGAAAGGTTCTATGATTCAACCGGAAAACGTATAGTTCTATAAACTACAAAACAAAGACGCAAATAATTTTTTGGGTTTTCCATTTTAATATTCTTTTGTTTTGTAAGGATACAATTCAAAATTTCAAGAAACTCATTTTCTTCCAATAGGTAGATTCGGAATTAAGGAATGACAACTATGAAAATAAGAGCTTCCATTCGTAAAATTTGTGAAAAATGTCGACTGATCCGTAGGCGGAAACGAATTATAGTAATTTGTTCCAACCCGAGACATAAACAAAGACAAGGATAATCTTTCTAAAAAACTAAAAAAAAAAGATCTGTTTTAAGATGAAATGGATATATCCATATATCTCTGATTTATATTTTTAAGATGATAAAATATGGCAAAACCCATAACAAGAATTGGTTCACGTAGGAATGGACGTATTGGTTTACGTAAAAGTACGCATAGAATACCAAAGGGAATTATTCATGTTCAAGCAAGTTTCAACAATACAATTGTGACTGTTACGGATGTACGGGGTCGGGTAATTTCTTGGTCCTCCGCTGGTACTTGTGGATTCAAAGGTACAAGAAGAGGGACGCCATTTGCCGCTCAAACCGCAGCAGGAACTGCTATTCGGACAGTAGTGGATCAAGGTATGCAACGAGCGGAAGTGATGATAAAAGGACCCGGTCTCGGACGAGATGCAGCATTAAGAGCTATTCGTCGAAGCGGTATACTATTAAGTTATATATGTGATGTAACCCCTATGCCCCATAATGGCTGTAGGCCCCCTAAAAAAAGACGTGTGTAAAAATAACCATTAAAGAGATTTCAAGAGAAATAAATAATTCAATGATTTGATCAAATAATATTACTATGGTTCGAGAGAAAATAAGAGTATCTACTCGGACACTAAAGTGGAAATGTGTTGAATCAAGAGTAGACAGTAAACGTCTTTATTATGGACGCTTTATTCTGTCTCCACTTATGAAAGGTCAAGCAGATACAATAGGTATTGCGATGCGAAAAGCTTTGCTTGGCGAAATAGAAGGAACATGTATCACACGTGCAAAATCTGAAAAAATATCACATGAATACTCCACCATAATAGGGATTCAAGAATCAGTTCATGAAATTTTAATGAATTTTAAAGAAATTGTATTGAGAAGTAATCTGTATGGAAGGGGTGGCGCGTCTATTTATGTCAAGGGTCCTGGATATGTAACGGCTCAAGATATCATCTTACCACCTTCTGTGGAAATCATTGATAATACACAGTATATAGCTAATCTAACAGAACCAATCCATTTTTTTATTGAATTACAAATAGAGAGAAATCGAGGATATCGTATACAAACCCCAAATAACTTTCAAGACGGAAGTTATTCTATAGACGCTGTATTCATGCCTGTTCGAAATGCAAATCATAGTATTCATTCTTATGTGAATGGAGGTGAAAAACAAGAAATACTTTTTCTCGAAATATGGACAAATGGAAGTTTAACTCCTAAAGAAGCACTTCATGAAGCCTCTCGGAATTTGATTGATTTATTTATTCCTTTTTTACATGCGGAAGAAGAAAA